GGAATCTGTGGCGTCAACCTATAGGGTTTATCGTTTTTCTAATTTCTTCTCTAGCCGAGTGCGAGAGATTACCTTTTGATTTACCAGAAGCCGAAGAAGAATTAGTAGCAGGTTATCAAACAGAATATTCAGGTATCAAATTTGGTTTATTTTATGTTGCTTCGTATCTAAATTTATTAGTTTCTTCATTATTTGTAACAGTTCTTTACTTGGGGGGTTGGAATCTTTCTATTCCATACCTATTCGTTCCCGAGTTTTTTAACATAAATAAAAGAAGTAAAGTTTTTGGAATAATAATTGGTATCTTTATTACATTAGCTAAAACTTATTTGTTCTTGTTCATTTCTATTGCAACAAGATGGACTTTACCGAGACTGAGAATGGACCAACTATTAAATCTTGGTTGGAAATTTCTTTTACCTATTTCTCTAGGCAATTTATTATTAACAACTTCGTCCCAACTTCTTTCACTGTAAAGGAATAGAATATTCCATTCTTTACAACTTATCTCAAACAAGAAAAAGAAACAAGTAAAATTATTTATATATATTCAAATATGTTCGCTATGCTAACTCAGCTGTTGAACTCTGGTCAACAAACAATACGAGCTGCCAGGTCCATTGGTCAAGGTTTCATAATTACCTTGTGCCACGCAAATCGTTTACCCATAACTATTCAATATCCCTACGAAAAATTGATCACATCAGAACGTTTCCGGGGTAGAATCCACTTTGAATTTGATAAATGCATTGCTTGTGAAGTATGTGTTCGTGTATGTCCTATAGATCTACCCGTTGTAGATTGGAAATTGCAAACCGATATTCGAAAGAAACAATTACTTAATTACAGTATTGATTTTGGAATCTGTATATTTTGTGGTAATTGCGTCGAGTATTGTCCAACAAATTGTTTATCAATGACTGAAGAATATGAACTTTCTACCTATGATCGTCACGAATTGAATTATAATCAAATTGCTTTAGGTCGCTTACCGGCATCAATAATTGAAGATTACACAATTCGAACAATTTCTTTGAATTTACCTCAAATCAAAAATGTATAAAAATGTATAAAACCCTCGATTCACAAAACATTTACAAATTCAAAATCAAAATACTTTTGGATCGAAAGGGCAGGGCTTGGTCAATACAAAAGAACGGTTGGTGAGAATCATGGCTTCATTTTAATTAAAAATTGATTTCTATTCGAATTTCTATTCGAATAGTGATTTGAAAATATGAAAATAGAAAGTTTCAACCTCTGCTTTCGAGGATAAGAGTAGTCCAATACTTTATTTACAGCGATCCGAATCACCCCGATTCAAATTTAATTCAATTAAGAAGTATCCTAAAAAATGGGATAACTTCTTTTTTTCCTGGTCAAGTCAAAAAAGGCATGAAATTTTTCTATTTTTTTTATAAAATCAAATGGATTTACCTGGACCAATACATGATTTTCTTTTAGTCTTTCTGGGATCGGGTCTTATATTAGGAAGTTTGGCAGTAGTATTACTTCCGAATCCAATTTATTCAGCCTTTTCGTTGGGATTGGTTCTTTTTTGTATATCCTTATTCTATATTCTATCGAACTCATATTTTGTAGCTGCCGCGCAACTCCTTATTTATGTAGGAGCTATAAATGTTTTAATCATTTTTGCTGTGATGTTTATGAATGGTTCAGAATATTACAAAGATTTTCATCTTTGGACTGTTGGGGATGGAGTTACTTCAATGGTTTGTATAAGTCTTTTTATTTCACTAATTACTACTATTCCCGATACGTCCTGGTATGGGATCACTTGGACTACAAAATCAAATCAGATTCTAGAACAAGATTTGATAAGTAATAGTCAAAAAATTGGAATTCATTTAGCAACAGATTTTTTTCTTCCGTTTGAACTCGTTTCAATAATTCTTTTAGTCGCCTTAATAGGTGCTATTGCTATAGCTCGTCAATAAGAAATCTTTAAAACAGTTATTTAAAACAGTTAATTCAACTAGAATCGACGCAAAAGGATGTTCTAATTTGTTAATGGGAGTTAATTTGAATTTCTGTCTAATGTAGAATCGAAAAACTTTACTTTTATTACCAATCTATTCCATTGTTCCATATTTGTTATTTGTTAAAATCAAATGGATTGAATTATTGTTCAGATTAAAATCAATTAAAATTGATAAGGAGTTGGTTAATGATGCTAGAACATATACTTGTTTTGAGTGCCTATTTATTTTCTATTGGTATCTATGGATTGATCACAAGTCGAAATATAGTTAGAGCCCTTATGTGTCTTGAACTTATATTAAATTCCGTTAATATCAATTTTGTAACATTTTCTGATATTTTTGATAATCGTCAATTAAGAGGAGATATTTTCGCAATTTTTGTTATAACTATTGCAGCCGCTGAAGCAGCTATTGGACCTGCTATTGTTTCATCAATTTATCGTAACAGAAAATCAACTCGTATTAACCAATCAAATTTGTTGAATAAATAGTATTCA